CGCTACTTCCTCTCGAACCATACTATACTAGTATTATTATTTGATCATTGAATCATTTATTTCTCTTGAAATCGGTTTAATTCTTATTTCTACACACGTCTTTTTTTAGGAGGTCGACATCCATTATGTGGCATAGGTGTTACATCACGTACGAAACTTAATAATATACCACTTCTACGAATGGCTCGTAATGCTGCATCTCTTCCGAGACCAGGACCTTTTATCATAACTTCTGCTCGTTGCATACCCTGATCAACCACTGTACGAATAGCATTTACCGCTGCGGCTTGAGCAGCATAAGGTGTTCCTCTTCTTGTGCCTTTGAATCCAGAAGTACCAGCGGAGGCCCAAGAAACTACCCGACCTCGTACATCTGTAACAGTTATAATGGTATTGTTGAAACTCGCTTGAACATGAATAACGCCTTTTGGTATTCTACGTCCATTCTTACGTGAACCAATACGCCCATTCCTACGTGAACCAATTCTTGGTATAGCTTTTGTCATATTTTATCATCTCATATTTTTGAGTCAGAAATATACAAAAAGAAAAGATACGGAGATATCCATTTCATGTTAAAACAGACCCTTTACCTTATTTTTACATATTGTACTTATTTTCGAATTTTTGAAAGTAAAGTTCTTTTTTAGAAAGATTACCCTTGTCTCTGTTTATGTTTCGGATTGGAACAAATCACTATAATTCGTCCACGCCTGCGAATCAGTCGACATTTTTCACAAATTTTACGAACGGAAGCCCTTATTTTCATATTTTTTATTCCTTACCTTAATTCTGAATCCACTTCTTGGAAGAGAATAAGTCTCTTGAATTTTTTTTTTTTGAACTTCGAATTGTATACCCATGGTTAAAAAAATAACCTAATCGTTCGAATCTTTGTTGCGAAGTCGATAAATTATACGTCCCCTCGTGGAATCATAACGACTTATTTCAATTTTTACTCTATCTCCCGGTAGTATCCGTATAAAACTGCGCCGGATCCTCCCCGAAACATATCCTAGAATTAGATCTTCATTATCTAAACGGACCCGGAACATACCGTTGGGAAGTGATTCAGTAATTAAACCCTCATGAATCAATTTTTGTTCTTTCATTCCAGGTAACCTCCTTGAAGTATCAACTAATGGAGGAAGAGTTATATAACTCACTTTTCCTCTCTATTTTACAAATAGGAAGTTAGAGATCAAATTCGGATACCAGAGGTGTAAGATTACCATATATAACACAAAATTTCTCCTCCAATTCTTTCTAGTCGAGCTTCTCGATCTGTTATTATACCTCGAGAAGTAGAAAGAATTACAATTCCCATTCCACCTAAAATCTTAGGAATTCGTTGATAGTTGGAATAAATTCGTAAGCCGGGTCGGCTGATACGCTTTAAAATGGTTCTAGTTTTATATATTCCTTTTCTGGTTTTTCTATGTCGCAGAGTTGAAACCAAGAAATATTTGTTACTTTCCTGATGTTTCCGAACGTTTTCAATAAAACCTTCTCGTAGAAGTATTTTAACAATGTTTTCGGTAATATTTGTAGATGCTATTCGAACCCTTCCTTTTTTATCCATGTCAGCATTTCTTATAGAAGTTATTAGATCGGCAATAGTGTCCCTACCCATGACGAACTATAATTATAGGTTCCTCCTAATTTTGATATAATCAACATGTTTCCTTTTTTTTCTTTTTTTTTTTTTATAAAGTATATACGTGAGACACAATCTACTAATTTGATCTATTTGATCTATTTCAGATACCCTACTATATCATAGTTTCATCTACTACTATTTATAATACTTCGGGAGCTAATGAAACTATTTTAGTAAAATTCAACTGTCTCAATTCTCGAGCGATTGCACCAAAAACTCGAGTTCCTTTTGGATTTCCTTCTTGATCAATGACAACTGCAGCATTGTCGTCATATCGTATTATCATACCGTTTTCACGTTTGAGTTCTTTACATGTACGTACAATTACAGCTCTAATTACTTCTGATCTTTCTAGAGGCATATTGGGAACTGCTTCTTTGATTACAGCAACAATAACATCACCAATATGAGCATATCGGTGATTACCAGCTCCTATGATTCGAATACACATCAATTTTCGAGCTCCGCTGTTATCCGCTACATTCAAAAGGGTCTGAGGTTGAATCATATCATTTTTATTTCAATCTGTTATTTCAATGAAAAGTATGAAAGAAAAAAAAAGAAATATTGTCAGTCCAGAAATAAATAAACCTGCGTTTTTTCATCCCCAATACCCCTTTTTGTTTAGTTCTACATCTCTATCCTGAAATAAGAAATTGAGTTCGTATAGGCATTTTGCGCGCAGCTATTGAGATAGCTGCTCTAGCTACAGTTTCGGATACTCCACCCATTTCATAAAGTATTCGACCCCGTTTAACAACGGATACCCAATATTCAGGGGATCCCTTCCCCGAACCCATACGTGTTTCCGCGGGTCTTACTGTAACAGGTTTGTCGGGAAATATACGTACCCATATTTTTCCACCACGACGCGCATATCGTGTCATTGCTCTTCGCCCTGCTTCTATTTGTCTAGCTGTAATCCAAGCAGGTTCAAGTGCCTGAAGAGCGTATCTGCCGAAACAAATATGATTGCCTCGACAAGATATTCCTTTCATTCTTCCTCTATGTTGTTTACGAAATCTGGTTCTTTTGGGGTTATAGTCGATGGTTGTTTCTTAATTCCATCTCTACTGCAGAACCGGACATGAGAGTTTCTTCTCATCCAGCTCCTCGCGAATGAAAGGATTCAAATTCAATAATATTATAGATACACATTAATAGGTACACATTAATAGATAATACACCAAGTAATGGCTTTTATTGATATTTAATTTCTTACATAGGAAGGAAGATGTAGATACAAGATATACAATACAGCTACACGTGTGTGTACATTTATGTATCTTTATAGATAATGTAATGTTTCTCTTTTTTATTTTTATAACATAACGAATCCTTTCCTTTTTTTTTTACCTCTATCGAATTACGACAAAAGATTGTAATCCAATAAATAGAGGTTTCGCGGGCGAATATTTACTCTTTCCTGTTTCATTCGTAGGTTCAATTCATGACCTCTCAGAATAAATCAATTTTTTCTTGGTCCGTTCCGCCATCCCACCCAATGAATTATTAGGATTCGTTTTCAATAGAATCCTATGCAGTCACAGGTTCTGTCGTTCCCATAGCTTCTCCATTAATGGTTAGGTCTGAACTTTGCAATGGAGCTTCCAACAAAATTCGTTCCCGAGTCAATTTCCTCAGTTTTTATTAACCCGAAGGCTCTTTATTATTTTATTCTATTGTAAATTATTTCATTTTAAAATTCTTATATTTCTAATTATCTTATCAGTATTGATTATCAGTATTGATGCTTTATCACACTGCCTTTTATGACGTGATTCATAGACCATACATATTGGAATCATATATCATTGATATTTTTGTTCTTTCTATCATCCTTCCATTTATCCATATCCCTTTATTTTTTTTTTCTTTACAACCCATAATCAGATTTATTTTTTCTTGAAAGAATTTCAGTTGCTACAACCATATGATAGATTCACTCATTCATATAGTGACTGTTTCTTGGGATCGCGACAATACGAAGCAATAAGTTGGTTATTAGTTTATTTTATATAATTACAAAGTTTATAGCGGGGGTCAGTCTATTTTTTTTTGAATCCTAACTTGAAACTATAAAAAAACTAACGAGTCACACACTAAGCATAGCAATTATACCAAATGATCAATCGAATTTTTATTTAACCTTATAGAATTAGAATTGTTCATTTTTTTTTTAACAGAAAACGAATGAAAGAGTTTGTCATTTTTTGTTTTATCACTGGACAGAATGGGAAGACAAGGTCGATTATTCCTCGTCTACAAATATCCAAATTTTTATACCTAATACTCCATAAATAGTTCGAATTGTATAGGAACAATGATCAATTTTAGCGCGAATTGTTTGTAGGGGAACTCTACCCTCTCTGATCCATTCGACACGTGCAATTTCTTTTCCGTCGATACGGCCTGCTATTTGCACTTGAATTCCTTTTGTATCCGTTTGTTCAGTTAATTCAATAGCTTTTTTCATTGCTTTTCGAAACGAAACTCTATTTTTTAATTGTAAAGCTATATATTCTGCAAGAATATTAGGTTGTCCATAAGGTTTTTCAACTCTTGTGATAGCAATGTTGAGTCTCCGGTTTACAGAATGAAACTCCTTTTGTACATTCATCTGTAATTCTTCGATTCCTCGTGTTTGCCCCTCTATTAATAAATTTGGGAATCCAATATAGATTATGACTTGGATCAAATCGATTTTTTTTTGAATTGTTATACGTGCAATTCCTTCGAAACCTGAGGATATTTTCCTATTTTTTTGTACATAGTTCTTGATACAATTCCGTATTTTTTCATCTTCCTGTAGACCCGCGGAATAATTTTTTGGTTGTGCGAACCAAAAGGAATGATGACTTTGAGTTGTACCAAGTCTGAAACCAAGTGGATTTATTTTTTGTCCCATATTTTTCTATTATATATATATATATTTTTTTTTAATATGAATCTAAATCTTAGATTGATCTAAAAATAATTTCGATTTATCTTTTAATACAATTGTTATATGACATGTCGGTCTTTTTATCAGATAACTACGTCCTCGAGCCCGGGGTCTTAACTTTTTCACAATGGTACTCCTATTGGCTTCGGCTTTACTAATGAATGAATCAGCTTCGTTCAAACCCATATTATGATTAGCATTTGCTGCTGCAGAATAAACCAATTTGAGAATGGGATAAGATGCTCGATAAGGCATGAGTTCCAGTATCATAAGTGTTTCCTCATAGGAACGCCCGCGAATCTGATCAATTACTCTTCGTGCTTTTAAAACAGACATACATATATGTTGAGCTAAAACTTTTACTTCTTTACCTGAACTTGAGTTCTTTATCATAGG